TTTACCGGAAGACCAAACGGATACGTAGTTAGTCCCCACCATAGAGGCATTAGATAAAGCTCTTGATATTTTTTTTCAAATAATTCGTATTGTGCATCCTCCTCTCGGTGCCAAGCTTTCAAAAAAAAAGGACGTATAATTTTGATCTGAAAACCGTCGTCGAACCAATCCTCCGGCCAATGAGTCCACGGGCTTGCCCCGATTATAGGCTCACCGAAATTGTCGGTTAGTACATGAACCTCGTTTTCCAAGTCCTCGAAATCGTCGTCCCACTCGGTCTTTTGCAATAATAAGAAACGGACAACATTTTTCAATATTATCAATGAAGGCAATGTAACCTTTCTTCTTAAAAATTCTTGACAAAGTAATAACACAGTTCGTATTCCGAGCGCATTGTCTACGTTATCTTCCCACAGTTCGATTCCCCGCACTATTTTCAACTCGCCCGGTTCGTCCTCATCTTCCTTTTCTTTCTCGTTTTTCCTCCTTTTTGTTTCCATTTTTGAAAATAGTTCCAGTTCTCTGCTTGGTTTCGTCTTTTCCCTTTCTAACCTTTCTTTCCTTTTTTTCCTTTCTTTTTCGTCTATCTTCCTTTCTTTCCCTTTTTCCCTTTCTAACCTTTCTTTCCTTTTTTTCCTTTCTAACCTTTCTTTCCTTTTTTTCCTTTCTTTTTCGTCTATCTTCCTTTCTTTCCCTTTTTCCCTTTTTTCCTTTCTTTCCTTTTTCCCTTTTTTCCTTTCTTTCCTTTTTTCCCTTTCTTTTTTGTTACGTGCGTTAAGAGCGGCAAGGGGGCCTTTTTTGCTTATTTTGCTTTTAAACCTATCTATCAATTTTTGAACAAGGACCTTCGCCTGGCTAAACTTGAAATAAATATCCAGTCTACCTTTTCTGAAGTCATAAAAAAGAGGGGAATGAATAACAAAAGGGTCATTCCATCTTAAAGAAACGCGTTTACGTTGTAGGGAGATGCGAGTATTTTGGATTGCACCCGCAACCAAACGGTTCGTCTGCCGCCTGCGAAGAAAATCGTAGGTGTATAGCGGATCCTCTTTTAGTTTGTCTTCAAAAATTGTTGAAGAAATATTCATAATATTATTCTCAATCTTAATCTCCTCCTGAGTCTGTTGATAAATCGCATTCTCAGCTTTTTTGAGTCTTTGCAGCAATCTCATTTTCAGCTTTTTGAGTCTTTTTATCCATCTCATTCTCAGCTTTTTGAGTCTTTGCAGCAATCTCATTCTCAGCTTTTTGAGTCTTTGCAGCAATCTCATTCTCAGCTTTTTGAGTCTTTGCAGCAATCTCATTTTCAGCTTTTTGAGTCTTTTCATCCATCTCATTCTCAGCTTTTTGAGTCTTTGCAGCAATCTCATTCTCAGCTTTTTGAGTCTTGCAGCAATCTCATTCTCAGCTTTTTGAGTCTTTGCAGCAATCTCATTCTCAGCTTTTTGAGTCTTTGCAGCAATCTCATTCTCAGCTTTTTGATCACGTTTCCTCTTCTTCAGAAACAGGTGGTCGATCTCCTCCTCAATCTTTTCTCTAAAGATCCCAGAGTAAATCTCATAGTCATGCTCATTCTCGGGCTCATCCCCCTCCGGCTTAGGAGGAAGGTTGTGACTCGTCCTGCGCATAAACTTCTGCAGGTCGTTGACTAATAGAAAGCCCCATCGAGGGACTTTTTTACCAACCTTTTCGTTCCAAAGTTCTTCTTCTTCCAACTTCATTAGCTTTTCCTTGTTGTTTTTTTGCTCTTCCCAATCAACTTCGTTCCAAAGTTCTTCTTCTTCCAACTTCATTAGCTTTTCCTTGTTGTTTTTTTGCTCTTCCCAATCAACTATTCCGTCCCTTTTAACATGAAATAATTTGAAAAAAGGATTAGAATAAAATTTGGTTTTTTCTAGTTGTTTTCGTTCTTTTCTGGTTACTAGCCCGTGCGCTCTCAGTTCATATTTTTGGGACTGGGGAAGGTAACCTGGAAGAAGGGTATCAATAATGCCATTTATAGCCCAGAAAATGCTACTAGGTTGGGAAGGTCCAAGAATCTTTCTTCCACGAGAGTTAGAAGTTTCACCGTTTTTTCTTCCACTACGAGCTTGAGATTCTAAATATTTACGATATAAACGACTTACAATCTTTAAGTTTCTTCTCCGAGCTTTATCTCTTTTCGTAAATTCATTCTGGAGGGACTGAGTCAAGTTAGGAACTGGATTCCCTGTGGGATCATCTGGGGCGCTTGTTTCGCTTATCGGTTTTTTTCCTTGGATTGTTTCGCTTATCGGTTTTTTTCCTTGGATTGTTTCGCTTATCGGTTTTTTTCCTTGGATTGTTTCGCTTATCGGTTTTTTTCCTTGGATTGTTTCGATTCGAGTAGGGCCAACCTCGGGTTTCATCAAGTGCAGAGGCAGCTCTTTGATTCTTCCACGACGGGGCCCATTCAAAAAAGGATCATACTGTGTTAGTAGGCAGGTTTTTTCAGTTTGATCAGTACAAACCCGAGTCCTTTTTTCGAGTATATCTCGAAAAAGAAATCCCGCGTCTAGAGCCTCAATTCTCTTTTTGAACTCATTATTTAAGTTTTTTTTTTTTTCTTCGTTCTTGTTAATCCAATTTTTGTCTAGTTCATCAAAGGAGGGTGTTTCTACTGTGGATGAAGATATCCTGTCGCTTTTCATCATTGCCTTGAAAAAAGACAAAGTAGGAAGATATGTAAAAGCTATTCTTTCTTTTCCATCGCTTCGGCATGTATCAAAAAAATATTGTGAGGCGCGCTCTCGTACAGCCGCTGTAACCAACCCATTTCTTATGTATCGGAATGGACGCTCCCATCGGTTAGTCATAACCAATGACATCGCAATTTGTTCAATTAGACTTTCGAACGAGAAGGGTTGATCCCTTCTGTTTTCAACTTCAACTTCATTCAGATCCACATCCCGATCCACTTCCGAGTCCTTCAAACGGGTAGCGTGCCATTCTTTGAATTGCCACTTTTTTTTTTTTCTGTTTTTATTGATCGGATGATTCCTCAACCCGATCAAATCGTAAACCATTTCTTTTTGCTTCCTGAGATAGTCGGGTTCGACTGGTACTAATACTTTTCCGGTGAACTCGTTCGGCTTTAGGATGAGCAGGTTACTTCGACCTGCATAGATGAGGCAGATATGAAAGCATACAATAGTTATTACCCGACCCGGATTTCTCATCAGGTCTACTAACACCAAGTATTGCATTTCTGACACAAACCACTGCCAGTCTCGCACAAGGGCGGTAAAGTCGTGCCCAAGGTGTTTAGCAAGGTACTGATAAATCTTATTACTGTAGTTATTACAGTACTTAAGAAATTCTGACACAAGTTGGGCCAAAAAGGCCGGAAATTCTTCCCCAAGGTACTTAGTAATGGACTGATTCAATTCTGACACAAGTTGATTCTGAGCGTGCCTCAAACGATATTTATATAGCCAGGCGAATACGCTTTGGAAGAATAAAAGAAAACACATTTGACCAATTGCCCAACCAACAAAACTACCCGTTAGAAAATCCAGCTTGTTCTTGGATCGAAACAGATAAATGTGGCCTACTCTGGCTAACAGTGAACCTGTGAAAATAACCTGGTTGGATAATTGAAAAAGGAAACTATTCAGGAAAAGGCTGAAAGTGCTGCTCGTATCTAGACTGCAATCAGGGTGAAAATTGTCAAAGAAATATACAAGCATAAGATAGGGTAGAAAGAAAGCCGTTATTGTATGCGGTATAGACAATAGTCGATGGAGAGGCGCATTATAGATCGATAGGACCCTGACGAGCTGTGCCAGAATAAAACCATATATTACTGCTACCTTCTGCTCAGGCTCTGGGACGAAAAGTAAAAAAGAAGAAGGTCTAATCGAGAAGGTAGTTAGCAGCCCATAATAGAGGCCCACGCAAACTGCCGAATTGACTATCTTGATGCAAACTGTTACTAAAGATTCAAAAATCATGTTCCTCCCATAAATGATATTTTTGTTTTTGATGTTGCAATTCCAATTGTACTGGACAATTTCGAAGGAACATCGAATTCTTACGATAAGATATTTTGATAGTGTTACATAATATCCAAGATAGGTCTTTCTTCATAATCAACAAGATAGCTATTTCTTCATATTTCCTCTTCGTAGTCTATTAAGAACAAAACGGGTTTCCAATGGACAAAGTCAAAATTCCAACGGCTTTGGCTACTATAACCTTCCCGACCACAATTTTTTCTTTTTTCTATTTCACCTCGAAATACGAAATTGTATTCTACTAGGTATTCAACTAAGAAATAGAAATTCTAAAGAAAGAGTGGATTCCATCGTTTCTATGGTTACTTCTTAAACGGTGAGGTCTTCTCTATACACCGGAGCCTTTCACTTTATTTAATGAATGTTATTGGTAACTTGTATAGTTCACATTCTTTGGCTCTACCCATGAATTTTCCAGTAACTAGGCCTTTCACAACGAGATCTACATATACAGTAACGGTATTTAATTATGAGGATTGGCTGGGTAGCTGACCCTCTTAGTCCGTTCTTGCAAGAGCGCGGTCTGTTTTTCAATTTTCACCAAGATTTCCTCCGCTTAATGGATAACCATTTGCTACCAATGGAGAATTCTGAAATTGAGGTGATTGGATTGACACCAATGGAAACCATAAATTTCATACACAATGAAAGGCATAGGATCAATGATACTGGAAAATGTTTCTCTTTCCTTTGTTCTAGCTGATGATCTGAACGAGTCGCACATACACCCTAGTACACGTTCCTCGACGTTGAGGGCATCTCTTAAGAGCGGGGGATTTTGTGACATTTCTAATTGGCTGTCTTGTCTTTCTAATAAGTTGGTTAATAGTTGGCATGTTGAATCATATACATAATAGTATGGTTTAGATTGATCCTAACCGGATTCCTCCTATACCGGAATCCTCTTATTAAAGGCGGTCAGTAGGGGGAATCTCAAATCATGGATTTCCTAGCCCTCCCAGTCATCCGCTATAGAATCAACAATTCCATAAGTTCGGGCCTCTGTTGGTGTCATATAAGTATGTCTTTTCAGGTCGGCGATTCCCATCGATAGAGACCTGCGCGATCTTTGTGCATAATGGTAAAAGAGATTCACTCATGTATGGAATAAAGAAATAAACGACGTCATCTTTTATAAAAGAAAGAAAGAGAAAAGAATAAGAAGAAAATGTTTCTCAAAAAGAACTTACCTAAGTTTCGATTTTTGCAAACTAAAAAGTAGAGCAGAGAAACAAAAGTTAAGAAGAAAATGTTTCTCAAAAAGAACTTATCTAAGTTTCGATTTTTCCAAACTAAAAAGTAGAGCAGAGAAACAAAAGTTAAGAAGAAAATGGTTTGTTTTTCTATTATATACGGAATATTATTTGATCTATTCGTCATCCAATTCTCAAAAATGGAGGTTCGTTTCCATTTTCCCTCCGGGGGTCATAATCAAATAAAAGAAAGAGTTAATGATACACAGTAGGATACACCATGAGCCTCCTACATTTTTCATAGGCTATCGGGATATCCTCTGGCGTCAATTCTCCTTTTTGAGCTAATATCACTTCCAACTCCCGGATTAACAAACGGTTTTGATACGCCCGATAATCCTCAGAATCAAAATGTTCGAATGACTTTCTTTGATTCGGCATAGAATCCCCTCCCTATATTAGGACTTCATTTCTAAATATGAACTAACATAAAAAGACAAAATACGACTAGTATCTTACTATTTTAGATTCAAAAAAACCTATTTATCGATTGAATATAAGCCTAAGGAGCTGAATAGAGTCCCCAATAATGAGAGAACGGAATATTATTTGATCTATTCGTCATCCAATTCTCAAAAATGGAGGTTCGTTTCCATTTTCCCTCCGGGGGTCATAATCAAATAAAAGAAAGAGTTAATGATACACAGTAGGATACACCAAATGAAATTCGGCGATGCAAATCGCAAGCGTTCTTGGTCGAAAAAATGGGAATGAAATATCCCACTGAATTCAATTCCTTATACCAAATACCAAATGACTTATTAAAAAAAAAGAGATTCACTCATGTATGGAATAAAGAAATAAACGACGTCATCTTTTATAAAAGAAAGAATAAAAGAAAGAAAGAGAAAGAATAAGAAGAAAATGTTTCTCAAAAAGAACTTACCTAAGTTTCGATTTTTGCAAACTAAAAAGTAGAGCAGAGAAACAAAAGTTAAGAAGAAAATGTTTCTCAAAAAGAACTTATCTAAGTTTCGATTTTTCCAAACTAAAAAGTAGAGCAGAGAAACAAAAGTTAAGAAGAAAATGTTTCTCAAAAAGAACTTACCAAAGTTTCGATTTTTGCAAACTAAAAAGTAGAGCAGAGATACAAAAGTAACGTTAGTAGAAACCCGAAAGTACTAGTTATCGTAGGCATGAAGGGGCTAAATGAAATAGTGTCCTTTTGACATATGTTTAAAAAAAAGCACTTACCTAAGTTTCGATTTTTGCAAACTAAAAAGAGGAGTCTATCATTCTAGAAAATGGTTTGTTTTTCTATTATATACGGAATATTATTTGATCTATTCGTCATCCAATTCTCAAAAATGGAGGTTCGTTTCCATTTTCCCTCCGGGGGTCATAATCAAATAAAAGAAAGAGTTAATGATACACAGTAGGATACACCAAATGAAATTCGGCGATGCAAATCGCAAGCGTTCTTGGTCGAAAAATGGGAATGAAATATCCCACTGAATTCAATTCCTTATACCAAATACCAAATGACTTATTAAAAAAAAAGAGATTCACTCATGTATGGAATAAAGAAATAAACGACGTCATCTTTTCTTCGAAAGGCTTCTTCCGCTTTACCCAATTATATGCTTGACTATAATTCCCGGGAGTAAGTGCTATAGCCTGTTTCCAATACTCAGCCGCTTGATCGAACCAAGCCTCAGCAATTTCAGAATCTCCCTGTCGAATGGCCAGTTCTCCCCGGTCAGTAGGGGTAATCTCAAATCAGGGATTTAATAGACCTCCCAGTCAGCCGCTATAGAATCAACAATTCCATAAGTTCGGGCCTCTGTTGGTGTCATATAAGTATGTTTTTTCAGGTCGTCGATTACCATCGATAGAGACCTGCGCGATCTTTGTGCATAATGTGATAGGACGTAGTTACGTAATTTTGTCACTTCTTCTCCGTCCAGGCCTACGTCAAGCGGGATGCGCTTCTTTGGAAAAACACATTTTGGTTGATGAATCATTACCCTGATGATATAATCAAAGGTTTTTCTAGTTTGCCTGATAAAGGGAAGATAAAAGAAAGATAAAAGAATAAGAAGAAAAAAGATAGAATTGAACAACCGTACAGGCATCTTTTGTGCATTGCATACGGCTCTACAATCAAATTGATCCTTACCCTCTATCAAAGAAAGAGAAAAATAGGATCTATTAGACCTCGATCAGTAAATGATCAAATTACCACCCTTCCTTTCATGGGAGTTCAAAACTAC